AAGCAAAAAATCTCAAGTATCCTTGATCGTGAGCCATATAATTATCACTATAAATAAGAACCGTGATTCCAACAGTAGTAATTAACATTGACATAATAGAAGTAAGCGGATCCACCAGGCAGCCCCATTCTAAAGAAAAATCATTATCGAGTGTCCAAGACCATACATATTGGTGGATAGAACTGCTATTTATTTGCTGAATAGATAAATTAGTTGAAAAAACCACGACTATACTTAACAATAAAATACTTGTAAAAGCCCACATACGACGAAGATTTTTTGTTGCTGTCGGAAAAAGAAGAAGTCCCATTCCTATTAACATAGGAACTGGAAGTGGAACAAAAGGTAAAATCCACCCATATTGATATGTTTGTTGCATAAAAAAATTTAAATTCGTAATTAATTCTTTCCGATTTATCGGATTTTACTTCTTTTCAAAGGAGTCAATAAAAAAATGAAAATATGCACTAACTTAACCTAACTTAAATATAAAAATATAGAATTTTTTCATTTTTATTTCTTTTTACTTATTCTTTCTCTTCCTAAATTTCTTCTAAATATTTCAAATATTCAAATAAAGAAGTTCTAATCGGTCAAATCATATGAAAGACAAAGATTACTCATTGATATCCTTTTAACTTTCAAATTAAAGTAAAATTTTGACAAATTACTAAAAATATTCTTCTTTTTTTTTTGTTTTTAGAAAAATTTTATGCGATTTTACCATATCGTTCATAGTTTATTCTTTTAGAAAAAAATTCTCTAGAAAAGAGCAGGTTTTTTTGAACAATAGATGTCTTTCACATCCAGCTATACCAATGAGTAATCTCTTAATTTTTATTTAAATGGCAGTTCCAAAAAAACGTACTTCTGCATCAAAAAAGCGTATTCGTAAAAATTTTTGGAAAAGGAAAGGCTATTGGGCGGCGTTAAAAGCATTTTCTTTAGCGAAATCCCTTTCTACCGGGACTTCAAAAAGTTTTTTTGTGGGACAAACAAATAAAATAAAAAAATAAGTTATTAAGAAATAAAGCGGAAAACCTTAGAACAATCTAAATCGACCTGACTCAAAAATGGAACCCTTCCGTTTCAAAAAGAAAATTCCCCAATTCCATTTCCCGGTGAATTAATCCATAGGAAATGGAATTCTTCTGTTTACTTTGGCCGAATTAAAACAAAGTGTTTTTTTGTTAAAAAAAAACACAAGATACTCTATTTTGAATATTTTTTCTTTCCAAGGTGGGAGTATTCTTTTTTCCATCAACCTATTTGTACTATAAAATTTTCTTTTTTGTACAACTTTCTTACTTTTTTCTATAAATCTTTATATATAGCCGATATATCTCTCGCAATCAATTCACGTAAAACACTTAATGAAAATATTATGGATAAATATGTGTGAATTTTGAATAATCGAAAATCTTTTTTTGTTCATTAAGAAAACTTATTTTTTGGTTTCGCCTTTTTAAATCAAATAAATAAAAAGGGTAAATTAAAAAATAAGTTTTTTGGGGGGAGGGGGGCTTAATTCATAGTAAGACTCACTGGTTTTAGAACAGCTCAAGTCGAGAAGAGTCGAAACTCCACAATAAAACCAAAACCCTAAACTAAAAAAATGAACCTTCAAGTACATATTTGAAAAAATTTTTATTCATTGATTTGAATCTTTTCTATAAAATATTGCACCTAATTAAATTCTTAAATCTAGACGATTTCTTATTCATAGGTTATTATGGGGTCAAGACAAGCCGCTATGGTGAAATTGGTAGACACGCTGCTCTTAGGAAGCAGTGCTAGAGCATCTCGGTTCGAGTCCGAGTAGCGGCACGGCATGTCATCTCCTAAAAAAATAAATAAAATAGATCCTATAATGAATAATAATGAATTCCGATTTCGATTTTATAATTAAGGGACTTTTTTTATGATATTTTCCACTTTAGAGCATATATTAACTCATATTTCTTTTTCTACTGTTTCAATTCTAATTACAATCCATTTGATAACCCTTTTTGTTGATGAAATCGTAAAACTATATGATTCATCCGAAAAGGGCATGATAATGATCTTTTTATGTATAACAGGATTATTAATTTCTCGTTGGATTTATTCAAAACATTTTCCACTAAGTGATTTATATGAATCATTAATCTTCCTTTCATGGAGTTTTTCCTTTATTTATATCGTTCCATATTTCAAAAAAAATAAAAATACTCTAAACACAATAATTAGTCCAAGTGCTCTTTTTTCCCAGGGCTTTGCTACCTCAGGTCTTTTAACTGAAATACACGAATCCACAATATTAGTACCCGCCCTTCAATCCGAATGGTTAATAATGCACGTAAGTATGATGATATTAGGATATGTGTCCCTTTTATGTGGATCATTATTATCAGTATCACTTCTAGTCATTACAGTTAGAAAAAATATTCTCTTTTTTTCTACGAATAATTATAATTGTTTATTAAATTTAAACGAGTCATTTTTACTTGGTAAAGCCCAATACATGCATCAAGGAAAAGGAAAAAACGTTTTACAAAAAACTTCTTTTTTTTCTCCAATAAATTATTATAAGTCACAATTGATTCAACAATTGGATTATTGGAGTTATCGGGTTATTAGTCTAGGATTTCTCTTTTTAACGATAGGAATTCTTTCTGGAGCAGTATGGGCTAACGAAGCATGGGGATCCTATTGGAGTTGGGACCCAAAAGAAACTTGGGCCTTTATTACTTGGATCATATTTGCAATTTATTTGCATACTCAAACAAATATAAAATTGAAGGGTACAAATTCAGCAATTGTAGCCTTTATTGGATTTCTTATAATTTGGATATGCTATTTTGGAGTAAACCTATTAGGAATAGGATTACATAGTTATGGTTCATTTAAATTAACATCTAATTAAATTGAAAAAAAGGTGTTCTTACCACTTAACAATAGAAACCAATAAGAATAGAAAAGCATACACCGCATATCGGATAAAATGAACTAGTGAAAGTCCCGCGAATCAAAGTCACGAGGCTCTCGCTAGTTCAAATTTATTTTTTTACTTAACACAAGAGAAAAAAAAGTATTCTTTTTGTCATTGTACAATGAACCTTTTTGTAAATGATAAGATAGTTTTTTCGTTTTTTATCAAAAAAACTATTTATAAAAAGAATTAGATAGGATAGCTTCAACCTTTTCAACTGATAGTGAAAGAACGGAATCTGGGTACATACCAATACCGAGTACGGGTAAAAAAATAGAGATCGAAAGAAATAACTCTCGCGGCCCAGAATCAAAAAAATAAGAGTTTGGGCCATTAAATATCTTGTATCCATAGAACATCTGGCGTAACATAGATAATAAATAAATAGGGGTTAATATCATTCCAATTGCCATTACAAAAGTAATTGGGATTTTTGTCATTAAAAGGAATTTTGGACTAGTAACTAATCCCAAAAATACTATAAATTCGGCAACAAAACCACTCATACCCGGCAATGCGAGGGAGGCCATCGAAAAACTACTGAACATCGTGAACATTTTTGGCATTGGGATAGCTATTCCACCCATTTCGTCAAGATAAAGAAGGCGTATTCTATCATAAGTTGTTCCGGCCAAGAAAAAAAGTGCAGCACCGATAAATCCATGAGAGATTATTTGTAAAAGGGTTCCATTGAGCCCCATATCCGTGATAGAACCAATTCCTATAATTATGAAACCCATATGAGATACAGAGGAATAGGCTATTCTTTTTTTTAAATTCCGTTGACCAAGAGATGTTAAAGCTGCATAAATTATTTGCATTGCACCCACTAGTATCAACCAAGGAGAAAAGAGAGAATGAGCATGAGGAAATAATTCCATATTGATCCGAATTAATCCATATGCTCCCATTTTTAATAAGATTCCGGCTAGAAGCATACAAGTACTATAATGCGCTTCTCCGTGGGTATCTGGTAACCATGTATGTAGGGGTATGGTTGGTAATTTGACAGCAAAAGCAAGAAAAAACCCAATATAAAATAATATTTCCAAGGCCACAGGATAGGACTTATTAGCCAATATTTCAAAATTTAATGTTGGTGCAGTAGAACTATATAAACTAATACCCAGAACTCCCATTAAAAGAAAAATAGAACCTCCTGCCGTGTACAAAATAAATTTTGTAGCCGAATACAGACGTTTTTTTCCTCCCCACATGGATACAAGTAGATAAACGGGAATTAATTCTAACTCCCACATGAGAAAAAAAAGTAAAAGATCTCGAGAAGAAAATAAGCCTATTTGTCCACTGTACATTGCTAACATTAGGAAATGAAATAATCGAGAATCTCGAGTAACCGGCCAAGCCGCTAAAGTAGCTAAAGTAGTGATGAATCCCGTTAGTAAAATGGGTCCTATAGAGAGTCCATCTATTCCTAATCTCCAATGAAAATCCAAAAAAAGGATCCATTTATAATCCTCCATTAGTTGGATTAATGGGTCATCTGATCGAAAATGATAGCAGAATACATAAGTCGTTAGAAGAAGCTCTAAGATACACGTACATAGAGTATACCATCGGATTACTCTATTTCCCCTATGTGGAAGAAAAAAAATTAAGCAACCTGCAAATATTGGCAAAACTGCAATTATTGTTAAACAAGGAAAATGGTTCGTGGTAAAGACAAGATATGCTTGGGCCAGAAAAACCCGTGCCCAAAATCAAATTTAATTTAAATTAAATTGAGCACGAGTTTTGTCGGTAAAAAAAATAAAATGGGTTCAAGTAGAGTTTTATGGAATGTATCAATAAGCTAGACCCATACTGCGAGTTGTTTCATGCCATAAATAAACCCGAACACTCAAAAAATCCGTCGGACACGCAGATTCACACCTCTTACAACCAACGCAGTCTTCGGTTCTTGGGGCAGAAGCAATTTGTTTAGCTTTACATCCATCCCAAGGTATCATTTCTAATACATCGGTGGGGCACGCCCGGACACACTGGGTACATCCTATACATGTATCATAAATCTTTACTGAATGTGACATTGGATCTATACATTTTGAACGTCATAAATTTTCGGTCTAGTAAACTAACTTAATAAATGAATCCTATAGTTAGATACTGGACGAATCAATGAGTGATCATAATCAATTTACTTCCTAATTTCTTTATGAAAAAGGACCAAAATACTTTGATTTCCTGTGTTTTTGCAACCCCGACCTTGCCTTACCTGTCTCAAACCTATAAATTTGAACTTATTTATAAATATTCAATTTTGCACTGATACAATAATGAATACTATTTATTCAACAAGTTTGATTGGTTAATACGAGTTGATTTTCTGTTACGATAAATTGATGAAACAATAGCTGGTCCAATAGCGGCTTCAGCGGCTGCAATAGTTATAATAAAAATGGAAAAAATATCTCCTCTTAATTGACGATTATCACAAATATCAGAAAATGTTACAAAATTTATATTAACGGAATTTAATAGAAGTTCAAGACACATAAGGGCTCTAACCATATTTCGACTTGTGATCAACCCATAGATACCAATAGAAAATAAATAGGCACTCAAAACAAGTATATATTCCACTATCATTAATAAACTCCCTATCAAGATCAATTTTGATTCGTTTTAAGTTTTAATCTGAACAATAATTCAATAGATTCGATTCTAACAAATATGAAACAAGGAAATAGATTGGTAATAGATCGATATACAAAGTAAAGCCTTTCTATTCCATTTTTTAAACAGAAACAGTAATTCAAATTAACGAATTATACCTTTTGTGTTAGTTAATTCTATTTGAATTAAATTACTTGTTTTAAAGATTTATTATTGACGAGCTATAGAAATAGCACCTATTAAAGCGACTAAAAGGATTATTGAAATGAGTTCAAATGGAAGAAAAAAATCCGTTGCTAAATGAATTCCAATTTGTTGACTATTACTTATTAAATCTTGTTCTAAAATCTGATTTGATTTTGTAGTCCAGCTTATCCCATACCAGGTCGTATCCGAAATAGTAGTAATTAGTGAAATAAAAAGACTTGTACAAATCATTGAAGTAATTCCATCCCCAACCGTCCAAAGATGAAAATCGTTGTAATATTCTGAACCATTCATAAACATCACAGCAAAAATTATTAAAACATTTATAGCTCCTACATAAATAAGGAGCTGCGCAGCAGCTACAAAATAAGAGTTCGATAGAATATAAAATAAGGATATACAAAAAAGAACCAATCCCAACGAAAAGGCCGAATAAATTGGATTTGGAAGTAATACTACTGCCAGACTTCCTAATATAAGACCCGATCCTAGAAAGACTAAAAGAAAATCATGTATTGGTCCGGGTAAATCCATTTGATTTTATAAAAAAAAATCGAAAAATTTCATGTCTTTGTTGACCTGACCAGGAAAAAAGAAGTTATCGTTTTTTTTTTTAATTTGTAAATGTTTTGTGAATCGAGAGTTTTATATATTGTTGAGTTGAGGTAAATTCGAAGAAATTGTTCGAATTGTGAAATCTTCCATTATTGATACCGGTAACCGGCCTAAAGCAATTTGATTATAATTCAACTCATGACGATTATAAGTAGAAAGCTCATATTCTTCGGACATTGATAAACAATTTGTTGGACAATACTCAACACAATTACCACAAAATATACAAATTCCAAAATCAATACTGTAATTAAGTAATCGTTTCTTTCGAATATCCGTTTGTAATTTCCAATCTACAACGGGTAGGTCTATAGGACATACACGAACACATACTTCACAAGCAATGCATTTATCAAACTCAAAGTGGATTCGGCCTCGGAAACGTTCTGATGTAATCAACTTTTCATAGGGGTATTGAATAGTTACAGGTAAACGATTCGCGTGGGACAAGGTAATTACGAAACCTTGACCAATATACCTGGCAGCTCGTGTTGTTTGTTGACCAGAGCTCAAGAACCGAGTTAGCATAGGGAACATGTCGGAATATCTATAAATAATTTTACTCATTTCTTTCTCTTGTTTGAGACAAGTTATGAAGAATATAAGATCCTATCCCTTTACAGTGAAAGAAGTTGGAACGAAGTCGTTAATAATAGATTACCTAAAGAAATAGGTAAAAGAAATTTCCATCCAAGATTTAATAGTTGGTCCATTCTCAGCCTTGGTAAAGTCCATCTTGTTGCAATAGAAATGAATAAGAACAAATAAGTTTTAGTCAGTGTAATAAAGATACCTATTATTGTTCCAAAAACCTTCCCTCTTTTATTTATGTCAAATAACTCAGTACAAAATAGGTTTGGAATAGAAAGATTCCACCCCCCCAAGTAAAGAACTGTTACAAATAATGAAGAAATTAATAGATTTAAATATGAAGCAATATAAAATAAGCCAAATTTGATACCCGAATATTCGGTTTGATAACCAGCTATTAATTCTTCTTCTGCTTCTGGTAAATCAAAAGGTAATCTCTCACACTCGGCTAGAGAAGAAATTAGAAAAATGATAAACCCTATAGGTTGACGCCACAAATTCCATCCCCAAAACCCATATTTGGATTGTGTTTCAACTATATCAACTGTACTTAAACTGTTAGATAATCATAGTCGACAATAACATCACTGCTTTCATCGCTATTACAGAACCGTACATGAGATTTTCGCCTCATACGGCTCCTCATAGGTCACAAATAAATCTAATAACCTTTCAACACTATTTATCTTGATGCGTTGATATGTTTGTAGGATCTATAGAGAATAAAACTCTTATCCTAAGGCCTAGAATTAGACTAATGGAATTCTGTCTGCTAGATTTATAATTATAATAAAAAGTGCTTCTGAATTGATCTCATATTTTAAGAATTTTCATTTTTCTTTGTTGATTAAAAACTTTAGCCTTGAATAAAAAAAAAGACCTTTTAGAGGAATATCGCATAAATATTTGATATTTCAACTTCTCATTTTCGATTACGCAAAATAATTTAGGCATTACATAACAAGAATTTTTTTCTTCCTATTCTCCTTTCTCAGAAAAGAAGCATTATTCCCATTATCATTATCAAAAGTAAAAGATTTCTTCGTTTTGATAGTTATTTACTTAATCGGTGGACAGGAACATACTCTGGGTCGAAATCGTGGGGAGTACTTCTTAAGAATTTCTACCAACTTAAAGCCCCAATTCGAATTATTTTTCTATAAAAAAAAAATATCCTATTGGATAATTTTTAGAATCTCCATTACAAATCCTTTGTGTATCTTGGTCTTCCTAACCATCCACTCGTTTTTTTGAATCTTTCATTAGGATAATACATCTATAGTATAGAAAACCCATACAATTGATCTCTTAAACCCGCTTCAAGTCATGATAATTAATCAACCAATTTTGGGGTAAACAGCCTTGACTGCTTATGTTTACTTTCGCTTAATTCTTGTACATAGGAAATGAGATTTCATTCTTTTAACAGCAAATTTGTAAGCCGTTTTATTTCACCCATATAACTATCTGGTTTAATTCATCAACCCAATGATGAATAAAAAAATAAATATTCAAATCATTTGACTTTCTTGTTATAAAGAAAAGAAACGGGGGAATTTTTATGTTTCACCGAATCACACGTAGAGATATTGATAATACACATAGAGTTAATGGTATTTCATAACTAATAGATTGAGCAGCAGCCCTTAATCCACCTAAAAAGGAATATTTATTATTTGATCCGTATCCTGACATAAGCAATCCAACCGGAGCAAGACTTGAAATGGCGATCCATAAAAAAACACCAATACTAAGATCAGCCAGAATAAAATGATAGCTAAAAGGAATTATTGAATAACTTAGTAAAATGGATATGACTGCTATGGACGGACCAATACTGAATAAATGAGTATCTCCTCTAGATGGAAGAAGATTTTCTTTGAAAAGTAGTTTTGTACCATCGGCTAAAGCTTGAAGAATTCCCAAAGGTCCCGCGTATTCGGGTCCAATACGTTGCTGTATCCCTGCAGATATTTCTCTTTCTAACCAAACAATTACTAGAACACCCAGTACGATTCCTAATACAAGAATTAAAATAGGGACAAGCATCCATATGATCCCATAAACTTCTTTTAAGGATTCCAATCTGGAAAAAGAATGGATAGCTTCTATTTCTGTTATATCAATTATCATTTCAACGATCAACTTCTCCCATAATGATATCTATACTACCTAGTATCGTCATAATATCAGCCAATTTCATTCTTTTAACTAACTGCGGAAGAATTTGCAAGTTGATAAACCCCGGCGGTCGGATTTTCCATCTCCAAGGAAAAACACTCTGATCTCCGATCAGAAAAATTCCCAATTCTCCTTTTGGTGCTTCGACTCTTACATAAAGTTCTTGCTTGGACAATTCAAAAGTGGGAGAAGGCTTTTTACTAATAAATCGATATTCAAAATCATTCCATTCGGGGTCTTTTATTCTATCAAAGCGCCGGCTTTCTAAATTTTCATAGGGCCCCCCTGGAATTCCTTCCAAGGCTTGTTGGATTATTTTTATGGATTCTGTCATTTCACTTATTCGTACTAAATAACGAGCTAATGAATCCCCTTCTTTTTGCCATTTAAGTTCCCAATCAAATTCGGCATAACACTCATAACGATCAACTTTACGAAGATCCCATTGTATTCCAGAAGCCCGTAGCATGGGCCCCGATAAACCCCAATTTAGTGCTTCTTCTCCGCCAATAATACCTACGCCTTCAACTCGTTCTAAAAAAATAGGATTTCGTGTAATAAGCTTTTGATATTGAGCAACCCCAGTTAAAAAATAATCGCAAAAATCCAAACATTTATCTATCCAGCCATAAGGTAGATCAGCAGCGACCCCTCCGATACGAAAAAAATTATGCATCATACGCATACCGGTAGCAGCTTCAAATAGGTCATATATCAATTCTCGTTCTCGAAAAATATAAAAAAAGGGGGTCTGTGCCCCAATATCTGCCATAAAAGGGCCAAGCCATAACAAATGGGAAGCGATACGACTCAACTCCAGCATAATAGCTCTAATATAGCTAGCCCTTTTTGGTACTTGAATATTTCCTAGCCGTTCAGGTCCATTTACAGTTATTGCTTCTGTAAACATGGTAGCTAAATAATCCCAACGTGTTACATAAGGCAAATATTGTATAATTGTTCTATTTTCCGCAATTTTCTCCATTCCTCTATGTAAATAACCCAATATAGGTTCACAGTCAATAACATCTTCACCATCGAGAGTAACGATCAGTCGAAGAACACCATGCATTGATGGGTGGTGAGGCCCCATATTCACTATCATGAGGTCGTTTCTTGTAATTGGTGTAATCATAAGTATTTCCCGAGTCAGTCTTCCATGCATTTCTGAAAGTAAAAAGAAGTTCATTAAAATTTAAACGACTAAACTCATCAAATGGTATCATGCTTCAAATTAACGGGTTTTTATTTCTCGAATAGCCAACTCATTAATTAGTTCTTTATAGCGCCCTCTACTTCTTTTTGACAAATAGGCTAGTAGTCGTTGACGTTTTCCCAAAATTTTGCGCAAACCTCTCTGAGATGAAAAGTCTTTTTTGTGCAATTCCAAATGTGAAGTAAGCCTCCTTATCTTAGCGGTAAAACTTAATATTTGAAATTCAACAGACCCTCTATTTTCTTCGTTTTCTTTTTGAGAAATAATTGAAATGACTGAACTTTTTACCATAAAAAAATTCTCCTTTTTCCTTGTACAAATATGGATTTTACCGATCAGTAATAATAATGCTATTAATTTCTATGTGGTATATACAATAATTGAATCCAAATAACTCCTAATTTTCTGAATTCAAACCACCCAATCGAATTTCAAATTTGATTTATATAGAAATAGAAAACGATGGGTGCATTTTCGCATCGAAGACCTCAAATTAAGAAACTTCTGTTAATTCATAATTCATTTCGAGATCTAATTGAGATATTATTCATAGTCATTTCATATTGGATACTAGAATCAGATGTGAGACAAGAAAAGCACGTGATCGGTATATTAATTTCATATACCCTATAATTATATATAGGGTATATATAAATAGGATTTAGGATATACAGAAAAAGTGTATTATTCACAGAATTTCAATCGCGGATACAGATATATTCTTAACATACTGAAACGGCTGCCATTATTGGTATTAAAACAATAACGATTCATACAAGCTAAATCTTCTAATCGATAATTAGGCCAAAGAAAAAGTTTTAATTTCATTAATTTATTTTTTTCTCTATCAAGATGGTTATTGTTAGGTGAAACTCGGCTGCTGTTTGTTACGTTCTTTTCATTCCAAAATAATGGATTTCTCTCTATAAAATTTCTATTCTTTGAACTGAAACAAATTAGAATTCTCACTTTTCTACGACGTTTAAACGATAAAATATTTTCCGGAACAAGTAAACCAAAATGATTTTTGTTTCTATTTTCGTTTATTCTTTGATGTGGTAAAATAGTTTCATCAAGATTTTTCTTAGCAACATATCTTTGCTCTTGATATTTTTGATTAATTTGATGCTTACTCTTATGAAGCAACGAAATACCTATAGTTTGGTACATAATAAATTGTCCATCTTTTTTGCCAGACAAACGAAGTGGTTCTACAATCAATACTCCTTTCTTCATCAATTCTGAAAGAGTTAAATTCTTTTGAATCAATATTATATCCAAACTCATTTCTCTTTTTTGAATGGAGGATATAGTAATTTTTCTTGGATCTATCAGTCTAAGCAGGAGACAGTAGACCTTGATATTATCGATCATTCTTTGATTCAAAGTTGCGCCCCATCTCAATTGAAAAAGCAAATAACGTTTCAGGAAGAAATCTAGTTCTGCTTCTGTATTTCTTTTGTATTGTTTTTTATTTTTCCCCTTTTGCATGTCCGAGCTTGCATAACTTTCTTCAATATCTTTTTGTTGTGAGAGAACGTATTTGTGATCTTCTTGGCTTATGGGTTCTTTTTCTTCTTCATTTCGGTACTTTTTATTCGATGCTATCAACAAATTTATCTTTTTCTTTTCATTAATCTTTTTATTTTTACTACTATTTAAGTTTAAAAGAAGCAATTTACTTGGTATAAACCAAGGTTTCATTTTATATGCCTTATAAAGTAACACAAATTCTGGGAATAGCCAAAATTCCAGATTCGGTATAGGGCGCTTTAGCATTTTTTCATTCATTCCCATCCAATCAAAAAACCCCTTGTGAGAGTTTAGTGAATTTGTTTCTGGAATCATAAGATAAAAAAGATCTTTTTTATAAATTATTTGAGAGTTTTTAGTACGAATTTGATCATTTTGATACCTATTGGTATCAATTATGATCCAGGCCTCAATATCTACTTTTTGTCTAAGATAAAAATCGAAATATTTCCAATCAAAATATTTTCTATTAGTTGGCTTTTCCATATATGGAATATCAATCTGTCCTAGATCATTTGGAATAGGGATGTTTCTCCGTACATCAAAAAGGGCTTTTTTGGCCGTGTTATAAGTATAATAAATTTCTTGGTTCTTATTTCCTTCAAAGGGAGGTCTATAAAAAAAGCATTCCGTTTTATTTTCATAATTAATAAATTTATATGATAAAAGAGTATATCTATAGTATTTTCGAAAATTATCTTTTTCATTAGATAATAAATCCACTTCAGATTGTTTTTTGGAACCAACTAATAGGTTTTTTTCGTATGAATGCCGCTTGTTTAAATTTTCCTTTTTAGCTATACAGCGCTGGCGAACTCTAGTTCGCCATTTTTCTGGTATTAATCTAGACCATCTGATCTGAGATAAATGGTATTGAAAATGCCCTTTTAACCAGTTTTTCCATTGATTCATTTCATAGCCCGGAAGTTTCTTATTTGCTAATTTAGAATTAACGATTCTTTGTCTTTCAAAAGAATCCTTTATTTTAGGCTTAATAAAGGGGGGTATTCTTTGATATTGAACAGCAGGTCTTAGCGAGTTACTTATTTTTAGTTGTGATAATTTGTAAAATACATAGGCTTGTGACATGTAGGATAAGTCATAAAAAATATGTGAATTTTCTTTAATTTTAATATCACTAATCTTATCAAGTGGCTTTTTTATAGCCAAAATAAACGCGATTGGAGTTTTCTTTTTTGTATTTATTTTTGTTTGTTTTCTTTCATTATTCGATTTATCAATAATTTTTTTTGTTAATTTAAGAAAAAGTTCTGTATTTATTCTGGGAATATTAATGATAGATAAAAACGTATCTGTGTAGGTTTTTTCAATGAAAACTTTTAAAAAGGAGGGTAATTTACAGATTAATCGAACATTTCTTCTTTTTAATAGTTGCCATTTTTCCAATCTTTTAGCATTATAACTTGTTTTCTTAGGACTAAGATTATTTATTCTTGGAGTTACTTTTTTTTTTTCTTTTGAGATTCTTTCTATTTTATTTCGAATTTTACTTGTTTTATCAGCGAGATCCTTCGTTTTTTTTTCTATTAATGAAGAATTTGTCCGACTCGGAGATGTAATTTGACTAAAGGATTCATTAATTATTGGATTGCTTATCGTAAAATCTTTTTCATCTTTAAGTTCGGTCGATTTATATACTTTTCTTAATCTAAACAATAGAATTGGATTTACTTTTGAAAGTTCTTTTGTTATTTTTTTTATAAAAAAAACACCTCCGATAACCCATTTTTTTATTTCTTTTGAAACGTTTCCAAGTAATTTTGTTTTTTCTTTAAAAACTGTTAGAACTCGAAAATACTTCTTTTTACTCTTTTCTATTTGTTTTTTTAATTCCTTTAAAATGGGTTTAAAAAAAGAAGGACGTTTTCGGGGTGGACCAAAAGGAAGGTCCGCCTCCATTCCCCAAATTGTTAAAAAACAAAAATCATCTTTTTCTTTTTTCATTAGATCTTTCTGAAAGGATCGTGATTTTGATTTGCGCCAAGGTTTCAGACAGAAAGGAAACAATATTTTTATCTGAATACCGTCTGTCAACCAACTTTTTGGAAATTCTGTTTCGGATAATGGAACACCATTATAGGTACATTTAAGATGTATCTCTTTATTCCAGTCCTGTAAATCCTCAGCCCATTCAGTAAGTTGGAATAGGAGTATACGGCCAATATTTTTTGTAATTATTAACAAAGGTAATAGAATCCTTTTTCTAAAAATAGATTGAGTTATTAACATACAACCTCTTATTACTTGCGCAAGTTGAATGCTATCCCAGGCCTCTGCTATCCCTATTCGCACTTTTTCCTTTCTTTTGTTCTTTTCTTTTTTTTCTTCTCTTTTTGTTTGTTCTTTTGTATACTCTACCATTTTGAATGTTTCTCCTTCAGACACCCAATCTCGAAAAATTACTTTAATAAATCCGGATATATCAAAAGGAAAAAAAGGGGATTTTTGCAGTCTTTCAAAAAAAAGGAGCGAATGGACATTTGCTTGAAACAATTCTGAAATAACTATTTTACGCCTTTGAACTCGCATAGAACCTTTGATTATATCTCGGCGAAAGTCTGATTGTTGTGAATAACGTATCAAAGCTACTTCATCTAGTTGATCGGGCATATTAGTATCCATAATATTAGAATCACTACTCGCCGTGTTAGCAGTAAAAATCACTACACGTTTGCCATTTCTTGAACGAATTTGATGATCTACCGGTACGTCTTCTTGATATTCTCCTAATTGTTGTTCTAAATCGGTAATTAATCTGTATGACCATCGAGGTATTTCTTTACTGATTTCTTTTATTCTAATCAATTTTCTGCTAATTTTTTGACCATCAGGATCAGTTACAATTTTAGTTAATAAATATTTTAAATATTTTGTTCCTTTTTTGGAATCTATTCTTCCTTCTGAAAATAAAGAAGGGCCTTTCGGGTTTAGATTGGGAAATTCTGATTCTCTAACAAATTTGCTAATGAAAGTTAAAAAATTAACAATTTCCGTTGATAATGGTTTTTTATCGAATTTATTTTTTTTC